TAATTATAAATATAATTTATATAAAAATTATTAAAAATGGCATAGAAATAAATAATTTATTTATATTAAATATTTAATTAATTATTTATTTAAATATATATATATATAAATTAATTAAATATTTAATTAAATAATTAATTAAATATTTAATATATTATAAAAATATTATTTATAAAATTTAATATATATATATATATAAATATTAATTAATTAATTTTTATTTAATTAAAATTAATTAAATAATATTTCTTATTTAAAATGAACTGTATTCGGATTATAATGATATTGTTTTTTAATATAAATATTATGAAAAAAATAAGAGAAAAATAATAAAAATTTATTAATGTTTATTAAATGTATAATATAAAAAAAAAAAAAAAAAAAATCTATGCTAAATAAATATATAATAAATAAAATTTTTATGTTTTAGAAAATTTATTATAAATTTATTTTACATATAAATTTTAGTATATAATTTTAATTATTTAAAAAATAATTAATTGAAATTTATAGTAATTAAAATTAAAAATTTAAGAAATTAAGATTTAGTAATATAAAAATTAATAACTAATTTTGTGCCAGCAGTTGCGGTTAAACAAAAATTAAATTAAATTATTTCAGTATTTAATAAATAAAATAAAATTAAAATAAATGTTAAATTATTAGGTGAAATTTTAATTTAATTAAATTTTAAATTAATTTTATGATTTAGTAAATTTAATAATAAACTAGGATTAGATACCCTATTATTAAAAATTTAATTTATAATACTAAAATAGTAAATAATAAATATTGAAACTTAAATAATATGGCGGTATTTTAGTTCATTTAGAGGAATCTGTTTAATAATTGATAATCCACGAATAAATTTACTTAATTTAATATTTTATATATCGTTGTTAAAAAAATATTTTATTAAAAAAAAATAATATTTAAAATTTTTTATAAAAAATTAATTCAGATCAAGATGTAGATTATAATTAAGAATATAATGGATTACAATAAAATAATTTAAAATGGATAGTTAATTTAAAAGTTAACTTGAAGGTGGATTTAAATGTAATTTTAATTAGTTTATTAAAATGATTAAAAATTGAAATATGTACATATTGCCCGTCACTTTCATTTAAAAATTGAAATAAGTCGTAACAAAGTAGAAGTACTGGAAAGTGTTTCTAGAAAGAACAAATTAGAGCTTGTAAAAGTATTTCATTTACATTGAAAAGAAATTAAAATTTAATTAATTTGAGGGGAAAAATTAATAAAATAAAGTTAATAAAATAAATTTTAAATTAAAAATAAATAATGGGGGTTAAAGTATTTTTAATAGAAAAAATTTAAATTTTTATAGGGAAGTAAGTATTGTAAGAGAAATTTGAAATAATTTAAAATAAATTATTAAAAAAGAAAATTTTATTTATTGTATCTTGTGTATCAGAGTTTATTAAATATTTTTTTTTTATAAAAAAATCTCGAATTTAAAAGAGTAAATTAATTATAAAAGTTAATGTAACATAATTATTTTAAATAATTAATTGGAAATGAAATGTTAATCGTTTTTGAATATATCTAGTTATTTTAGAAAAAAATTTAATTTTAAATTTAAATAATTTTATAATTTAATAATAAAAATTACAAAAATTTAAATTTAATATTTTAAGGGATAAGCTTTAAATTAAAAATTTATAATAAAAAATAAATTGAAAATTAAAATTTTTAAAATTTATATTGTTTAAAAATTATAATTTATTATAAAAAATTTTAATAAAAATAAAATTTAATAAAAAAAAAATTTAAATTTATATAAAATAAAAATTTTTAATATAAAAAAGTTAGTAATAATGATAAAATTAGTATAAAATAATAAAAAAAAAATAAATTTTTATTAAAATTAAATAAAAGGAATTCGGCAAATTAAATATTCACTTGTTTATCAAAAACATGTCTTTTTGAAATAATTTAAAGTCTAATCTGCCCACTGATAAATATTAAAGGGCTGCAGTATATTGACTGTACAAAGGTAGCATAATCATTAGTTTTTTAATTGGAAACTTGTATGAAAGATTTGATGAAATATAAACTGTCTCTAATTTATTATTAAAAATTTATTTTTTAGTTAAAAAGCTAAAATAAATTTAAAAGACGAGAAGACCCTATAGAGTTTTATATTTTATGAAGTATAAAAATTATATAAAAATTAAAATTAATATTTTATAAAATATTATATTGGGGTGATAGAAAAATTTAATTAACTTTTTTTAAAAATTAATCATAAATAAATGAATAAATGATCCATTAATAATGATTATAAGAAAAAATTACCTTAGGGATAACAGCGTAATATTTTTTTTTAGTTCAAATAAAAAAAAAAGTTTGCGACCTCGATGTTGGATTAAGATAAAATTTAAATGTAAATGTTTAAAATTTTGATCTGTTCGATCATTAAAATCTTACATGATCTGAGTTCAAACCGGTGTAAGCCAGGTTGGTTTCTATCTTTAGAAAAATAAAATATTTTAGTACGAAAGGATCAAATATTTGGAATAATTTTAATAAAAGAAGAATATTATTAATATAATTATAAATAAAACTATTTTGGCAGAAAAATGTAATGGTTTTAGAAGTCATAAATATATAATTTATTATATAAATAGTAATGATAATAGATTTAATAAATTTAATTATTGGGGTATTAATTTTAATTATTGGTGTATTAATTGGGGTTGCTTTTTTAGTTTTACTAGAGCGAAAAGTTTTAGGTTACATTCAAATTCGTAAGGGACCAAATAAATTAGGGTTTATAGGATTATTACAACCTTTTTCTGATGCTATTAAATTATTCACAAAAGAACAAGTTTATTTAAATTATTCAAATTATATCTTTTATTATTTTTCTCCTGTTTTAAGATTTATATTATCATTAATAATTTGAATAGTTATTCCTTATTATTTTAATTTAATTATATTTAATATAGGTGTATTATTTTTTTTGGGTTGTATAAGATTGGGGGTTTATACAATTATAATTGCAGGTTGGTCATCTAATACAAATTATTCTTTATTAGGGGGTTTACGAGCTGTAGCTCAAACTATTTCTTATGAAGTAAGATTAATTTTAATTATAATATCAAGAATTATTTTAATTATGGATTTTAATTTAATTAAATTTACTAATTATCAGTTAATAATTTGATTTTTATTTATAATATTTCCTTTAGGTTTATGTTTTTTATCATCATTAATAGCTGAAGTAAATCGGACTCCTTTTGATTTTGCTGAAGGAGAAAGAGAGTTAGTTTCAGGCTTTAATGTTGAATATAGAAGAGGAGGATTTGCTTTAATTTTTTTAGCTGAGTATTCAAGAATTTTATTTATAAGTTTATTATTTACTATTATATATTTAGGAGGATATAATTTAAATTTAATTTTTTATTTAAAAATAGTAATAATTTCTTTTTTTTTTATTTGGGTTCGAGGTACATTACCTCGTTATCGTTATGATAAATTAATATATTTATGTTGAAAGAGATATTTACCTATTTCTTTAAATTATTTATTATTTTTTATTGGCTTAAAAATAATAATAAATTATAAAATAAATTTAGTATGAAAAAATTAAATATAAATAAATTAATAGAATAAATAATTCTTTCTTAAGTTTTCAAAACAAATGCTTAAACAAGCTCATTAATTAAATAAGTTTAAAATTTAAAAATTAAATTATCCCAAAATTTATTAATAACAGGATTAAGAATAAAATAAGAAAAATAATAAATTGTTAATAATTGACTTGTAATTACATAAAGATTTTCAACAGGGCGAGCTCCAATTCAAGTTAAAAGAATAACTGTAGTAACTATAGATCAAAATAAAATTTGATTAAGAGGATAAAATTGAATTCCTTGAATTTTTTTATTAAAAGTAAAAGGAAGAATAATTAAAATTAAAATAGATATAACTAAAGCAATAACTCCTCCTAATTTATTGGGGATAGATCGTAAAATAGCATAAGCAAATAGAAAATATCATTCTGGTTGAATATGGATAGGAGTTACTAAAGGATTAGCAGGAATAAAATTATCAGGGTCTCCTAATAAATATGGATTAATTAAAGTTAGACTTGTTAAAAATAAAATTAAAATAATAAATCCAATTAAATCTTTAAATGTAAAAAATGGATGAAATGGAATTTTATCTAGATTACTATTAATACCTAAAGGATTATTAGATCCTGTTTGATGAAGGAATAACAAATGAATTATAGTTATTATTAATAAAATAAAAGGTAAAAGAAAATGGAAAGTATAAAATCGAGTTAAGGTTGCATTATCAACTGCAAATCCTCCTCAAATTCAATTTACTAATAGAGTTCCTAAATAGGGAATTGCAGATAAAAGATTAGTAATCACTGTAGCTCCTCAAAAAGATATTTGTCCTCAAGGAAGAACATATCCTATAAATGCAGTAGCTATTAATAAAAATAAAATAATTACTCCAATTATTCATGTATAAAAAAGATTAAAGGATTCATAATAAATTCCTCGTCCAATATGTAAATAGATACAAATAAAAAAAAAAGATGCTCCATTGGCATGAAGAGTTCGGATTAATCATCCGTAATTCACATTACGGCAAATATAATTTACACTAAAAAAGGCTATTTCGATATTAGCTGTATAATATATAGTTAAAAATAATCCTGTAATAATTTGAGTTATTAAACATAAAGCTAATAAAGATCCAAAATTTCATCATGATGAAATATTAGAAGGTGTAGGAAGATCAATTAAAGATCCATTAATAATTTTTAAAATAGGATGAGTTTTACGAATAGGTTTATATAAATTTATCATTAGTTAAAGGATCGAAGAGGGCCAAAAAAAATATTTGTAATTTTCACTACTGCAATTAAAGTAATAAATAAATAAATAATTATAATAATTATTAATAAATAAGTTTGTTCATTATATAATTTTAATAAACTAATATAATTTTCATTATGGTTAAATAAAAATAAATTAGTAAAGTTATCTATATCTTCATTAAAAGATAAATTTAATCAATTTAAATTATTTTTAAATAAAATAGATAGATTTAAAATTACAATAAATATAAAAAAAAAAATTTTAATAGTAAAAAATAAATTTATTATTTCATTAGAAGCAATACTTGATACATAAATAAATAGAACCAATAAACCTCCTAAAAAAACTAAGAATAAAATATAAGAAAATCAATATGAATTGATAAGTATACCTGCAATTAAACTAACAAATAAAGTTTGAAGAAGAATTAGTAAACCTATAGAAATAGGATGATTAATAAAAAACATAAAAATAGAAATTAAAATTACTATTAAAGATAAAAATATTTTTGTGATACCAAAGAATAGTTTAATTAAAATTATAATTTTGGAGATTATAGATAAAGAAGTTCTTTTTCTTTGAAGTTTTTAAAGAAAATTCTTATATTTGATTTACAAGACCAATATTTTTAATTAAATTATAAAAACAAATGATAATATTAAATATATGAATAATAATTATTATTATATTTTTATTTGGTAACATAATTTTTGTTAGAAAACATAAACATTTATTAATTGTTTTATTAAGATTAGAATTTATTGTCTTAAGAATTTTTTTTTCTTTAATATTATATTTAAGAATAATTGAATATAATATATTTATATTAATAGTTTTTTTAGTATTTTCAGTTTGTGAGGGAGCTTTAGGTTTATCAATTTTAGTTTCAATAATTCGAACTCATGGGAATGATTATTTTCAAAGATTTAGTTTAATTTAAGATGATAAAATTTTTAATAATAATTATTTTTATAATACTTTTATGTTTAAAAAAAAATATATTTTGAATGGTTCAAAATATAATAATAATAATAATTTTATTATTTATAAATTTATCTTTAAATATTATAAATTTTTGTAATTTAAGATATATATTAGGATGTGATTTAATTTCTTACGGATTAATTTTATTAAGAATTTGAATTAGTTTTTTAATAATTATAGCAAGAGAAAGTTTATTAAAAAGAAATTTTTATGTAAATTTTTTTTTATTTAATATTATTTTATTATTAATATTATTGTATTTAACTTTTAGAACAATAAATTTATTTTTATTTTATTTATTTTTTGAAGGAAGATTAATCCCAACTTTGATATTAATTATTGGATGGGGGTATCAGCCTGAACGAATTCAAGCAGGTTTATATTTATTATTTTATACTTTATTTGCATCTTTACCATTATTATTAGGGATTTTTTATGTTTATAGAGAAGTAAATTGTATAATAATATATTTTTTAAAATTTTATGACTATAATTTTGTATTTTTATATATTTGTTTAATTTTAGCTTTTTTAGTAAAAATACCAATATATTTTGTTCATTTATGATTACCTAAAGCTCATGTAGAAGCTCCAATTTCTGGATCAATAATTTTAGCTGCTATTATATTAAAATTAGGGGGGTATGGACTTTTACGTATTTTAATTATTTTACAAAAAATTGGGATAAAAATAAATTTTATTTGGGTAATTATTAGATTAATTGGGGGATTTTATATTAGATTAAAATGTTTTTGTCAAATTGATATAAAATCTTTAATTGCTTATTCTTCTGTTTGTCATATAAGAATTGTAATTGGGGGGATTATAACAATAAATTATTGAGGGTTTATTGGTTCTTATGTTTTAATAATTAGTCATGGGTTATGTTCTTCTGGTATATTTTGTTTATCAAATATTAATTATGAACGACTAAGAAGCCGAAGATTATTTTTAAACAAAGGACTTATAAATTTTATACCTTCTTTAAGATTATGATGATTTTTATTATTATCCTCAAATATAGCAGCTCCTCCTTCATTAAATTTAATAGGTGAAATTAGATTAATTAATAGATTAATTAGTTGATCTTGATTAACTATAATTATATTAATTATAATTTCATTTTTTAGAGCGGGGTATAGATTATATTTATATTCTTATACTCAACATGGAAATTATAATATTGGAATTTATAGATTTTACACTGGAGTTTCACGTGAATATTTAATATTAATATTACATTGATTACCTTTAAATATATTAGTATTAAAAATTGATTATAGAATAATTTGATTTTATTTAAATAATTTAATAAAAATATTGATTTGTGGAGTCAAAAATATGAGAATAATCATTTTAAATTATTAATAAATATTCTTTATGTTTTATTAGATTTTTTTTTTTTTTTTTTTTTATATTAATTAATTTTTTTATATCAATTTATTTTATTATAAATGAGATGGTATTATTTTTGGAATGAGAAATTATTTCTTTAAATTCTATAAATTTAGTTATATCTATTTTATTAGATCCTGTATCTTTATTATTTATAATATTTGTATTTTTGATTTCTTCTTCTGTTATTATATATAGAAAAAGATATATAAGTTCTGAATTAAATTTAAGACGTTTTATTATTTTAGTATTATTATTTGTATTTTCAATAATTTTATTAATTATTAGACCAAATATTATTAGAATTATTTTAGGTTGAGATGGATTAGGTTTAGTGTCTTATTGTTTAGTTATTTATTATCAAAATGTAAAGTCTTATAATGCAGGAATATTAACTGTTTTATCTAATCGAGTTGGGGATGTTATAATTTTAATAGTAATTGCTTGAATAATAAATTATGGAAGATGAAATTATATTTTTTATTTAAATTTTATAAGAAATGATTTATCTATACAAATTGTTAGAATAATAATTATTTTAGCTGCTATAACTAAAAGAGCTCAAATTCCTTTTAGATCTTGATTGCCAGCTGCTATAGCAGCTCCTACTCCTGTTTCGGCTTTAGTTCATTCATCAACATTAGTAACTGCTGGTGTTTATTTATTAATTCGTTTTAATAACTTATTAATAGATACAATATTTATTAAATTATTATTATTATTATCTGGGTTAACAATATTTATAGCTGGTATTTGTGCAAATTATGAATTTGATTTAAAGAAAATTATTGCTTTATCAACATTAAGACAACTAGGATTAATAATAAGAATTTTAAGTATAGGTTATTATGAATTGGCTTATTTTCATTTATTAACTCATGCTATATTTAAAGCTTTATTATTTATATGTGCAGGGAAAGTAATTCATTTAATGAATGATAATCAAGATATTCGAATAATAGGGGGTTTAAGATTATATATTCCTTTAACTTCTTTATGTTTAAATATTTCTAATTTAGCTTTATGTGGAATTCCTTTTTTAGCTGGATTTTACTCTAAGGATTTAATTTTAGAAGTAGTTAGAATGAGTAATTTAAATTTTTTAATTTTTTATTTATATTATATTTCTACAGGATTAACAATATTTTATACTATTCGTTTATTAATATATTTAATAGTAAATGATTATAATTTGTTAGTTATTTATAATTTATTTGAGGAGGATTACATTATATTAAAAAGTATATTTATATTATTATTAATAAGATTAATTTCTGGGAGATTTTTAAGATGAATAATTTTTTCTTATCCTTATATAATTTATTTACCTTTTAATTTAAAAATAATAGTAATTTATGTAAGATTAGTAGGTTTGTTTATAGGGGTTTTAATTAGTAGAATGAAAATTTATTCTTTAAATAAATTTATAAAAACTTATAATTTAAGATTTTTTTTAACTTTAATATGATTTATACCTAATTTATCAACTTATGGGTTAAATTATTATTTTTTAAGTTTTGGTCAAAAATTATTAATAAATATTGATATAGGATGAAGAGAATTTTATAGAGGACAAGGTATATATAAGGTCATTAAGCATTATTCTTTAATTAATTATATTTATCAAATGAATAATTTTAAAATTTATTTATATAGATTTATTTTATGAATAATAATTTATTTTTTTATAATTATATTATTATATTTAAATAGCTTATTTTAGAGTGTAATATTGAAGATATTAAGGAGATTAAATAAATCTTTAGATATTTATAAAAAAAAAATTTTTTATTTTTACAATGAAAATGTAATGTTTTGAATAAACTATATAAATATATATATATATATATATATATATATATATTTATAGAAATATTAATGAATTTAATCACTATGAATTAAGTTAGCAGCTTAATTAATTATATTTCAATTGGAGTTTAAATTCAATTTTATCATTAACAGTGATATACCTCTTTTTGGTTTCAATTAATAAATAAGGAGTAATTAACTCTTTCTTTTAAGTCGAAATTAAATGCAAAATTGCTTCTTATTTTAAGATAAATTGATTTTCAATATTTTTTGAATGCAAATCAAATGTTTTAATAAACTATAATCCTTTTAAATTGTTCAATTTAATATATTTTGGTTTCATTCATGATATAATCCAATTAAAAGTATTAAAATAAAAAAAGATCTAATTTTTCATCAAATAATAAAGTTTACTATTTTAAAAGAGACAATTATAGGTAAAATTAAAGCAATTTCGATATCAAAAATTAAAAAAATTACAGTAATTAAAAAAAAATGTAGAGAGAAAGGAATTCGTGGTAAATTTATAGGATCAAATCCACATTCAAATGGAGAACATTTTTCTCGGTCTATAATTGATTTTTTTGAAATAACAAATGATAATATAATAAAGATATTAGAAATAATTAAAATAATTAAGGAGATAAAAATTAAATAAAAAATTATTTATATTAAATTTTATTAAACTTTTTGATTGGAAATCAAATATACTAAATATATTATATAAATAGTTAATTACCTCATCAATAAATTGAAATATAAAGGAATAATCATACTACATCAACAAAATGTCAATATCAAGCTGCAGCTTCAAATCCAAAGTGATGGTTATTAGAAAAGTGTTTAGATAAAAGACGAATAAAGCATGTTAATAAAAATAATGTTCCAATAATTACGTGAAGACCATGGAATCCTGTAGCTATAAAAAAAGTAGATCCATAAATTCTATCAGCAATTGTAAAAGGAGCTTCAATATATTCGTATATTTGAAGAATAGTAAAATAAATTCCTAAAATAATAGTAATAAATAATCCTTGAGTAGTTGTTGAATAATTATTTTCTATTAAACCATGATGAGCTCATGTTACTGTAATACCTGAACTAATAAGAATAATAGTATTTAATAAAGGGATTTGGAATGGATTAAATGGAGTAATATTTAAAGGTGGTCATATTGTTCCGATTTCAATATTTGGAGCTAAACTTCTATGAAAAAAAGCTCAAAAAAAAGAAATAAAAAAAAAAATTTCTGAAATAATAAAGAGAATTATTCCTCATCGAAGACCATTAGAAACTAATAATGTATGTTTACCTTGAAAGGTTCCTTCTCGGCAAATATCACGTCATCATTGATATATTGTTAAAATAACAATTAAATATCCTAAAATTAATAAATTTATGTTAAAATTATGGAATCATTTGATTAGCCCAGTAACAAGGGTTATAGTACCAATTGCTCCTGTGAGAGGTCAAGGACTAAAGTCTACTAAGTGATAAGGATGATTATGTGTAGATTTCATTAATTAATTTCACTAGAATAAAGAGTTCTTAAAATAGTAATTACATATGATTGAATAACCGCAACTGCAAATTCTAAAATTAAAAGTAAAATTTGTGTAAAAATTAAAATAAATAATAAATAATTAGGTATATTTATTCCTGAATTCCCTAGTAAAGTTAATAATAAATGTCCTGCAATTATATTAGCAGTTAAACGTACAGCTAAAGTTCCAGGTCGAATAATATTACTAATTGTTTCAATTAATACTATAAAAGGTATAAGAATTGTAGGAGTTCCTTGAGGAATTATATGAATAAATATATGTTGAGTATTATTAATTCATCCATAAATTATAAATCTTAATCATAAAGTTAAAGATAAAGTTAATGAAAGATTTAAATGACTAGTTCTTGTAAAAATATATGGGAATAAACCTAGAAAATTATTAAATAAGATAAAAAAAAAAAGTGAAATAAAAATAAATGTTGATCCATTAAAACTATTAGGTCCTATTAAAGTTTTAAATTCATTATGAAGCTTAGAAGAAATAAAATTTCATAATATAAAATATCGGTTAGGTAAAAATCAAAAAGAATAAGGTAAAAATATTAAACCAATAAATGTTCTGACTCAATTAAGAGATAAATTAAAAATATTAGTAGAAGGATCAAAAATTGAAAATAAATTACTTATCATTTTCAGTTAAAATTAAATTTAATAGGTGAAGTTTTATTTATATTTTTTAAATTATAATTATAATTAAAAATATAATAATTGATAATATTAAATAAAATAAAGATACAAATAAAAAAAATGAAAGAAAATATTCAATTAATTGGTATTATTTGAGGAATAAAAGAATATTACTTAAAGCAATAATTTAAATTTGACATATTTATGTTATAAATTAACTAATTCTTTATCATTAGAAGTAATTGCTAAATTACTATAAAATGGTTTAAGAGACCAGTACTTGCTTTCAGTCATCTAATGATGAATAATTATTAATTCAATTAATAAAGTTTTTAATAGAAATTCTTTCGATTACAATAGGTATAAAACTATGATTAGCTCCACAGATTTCTGAACATTGACCAAAAAAAATACCAGGTCGATTAATAAAAAATCTAGTTTGATTTAATCGACCTGGGTTAGCATCAACTTTTACTCCTAAAGAGGGGACTGTTCAAGAATGAATTACATCAGTTGCAGTAATTAAAATACGAATTTGATTATTTATAGGTAAAATAATTCGATTATCTACATCTAATAAACGGAAATTATTATTATTTTCAAATTGAGATATATAAGAGTCAAATTCAACATTATTAAAATCAGAATATTCATAACTTCAATATCATTGATGACCAATAGATTTTAAAGTAATTAAAGGATTATTTAATTCATCTAATAAGTAAAGTAATCGTAAAGAAGGAAGAGCAATAAAAATTAAAGTAATTGCTGGTAAAATAGTTCAAATTAATTCAATTATTTGACTTTCTAATAAAAATCGATTAATATATTTATTAAAAAATAATCTTAATATTAAATAAGAAACTAAAATAGTAGTAATAATTAAAATAATTAAAGTATGATCATGAAAGAAAATAATTTGTTCTATAAGGGGAGAAGCTCTATTTTGGAAATTAAAATTAGATCATGTTGCCATATTCTAAAAAAAGGATATAACCTTTATAAATGGGGTTTAAATCCATTACATATAATCTGCCATATTAGAAATTACTTAAAATAGGGAGTTCATTATATGAATGTTCTGCGGGGGGTAAATTTTGATATCATTCAATAGAGGAAGGTATATTTAAAGAAAATAAAATAATACGTTGGTAAATTATAGATTCTCATACAATAATGATAATTATTATTATTGAGAATAAGGAAATATAAGAACCTAAAGAAGAAATAATATTTCAAGATAAAAAATTATCAGGATAATCAGAATATCGTCGAGGTATACCAGCTAAACCTAAAAAATGTTGTGGGAAAAAAGTTAAATTGACACCAATAAATATAGAAATAAATTGAATTTTTAATAAATAAGGATTTAAAACAAGTCCTGTAAATAAAGGGTATCAATGAATGAATCCTCCTAAAATAGCAAATACAGCTCCCATAGATAAAACATAATGGAAATGAGCTACAACATAGTAGGTATCATGAAGAGCAATATCAATTGAAGAGTTAGCTAAAATTACTCCAGTTAAACCTCCAACAGTAAATAAAAAAATAAATCCTAATCCTCAAAGTATAGAAGGACTATAATTGATTTGAGTTCCGTGAAGAGTAGCTAATCAACTAAAAATTTTAATTCCGGTAGGAACAGCAATAATTATAGTAGCTGATGTAAAATAAGCTCGTGTGTCAATATCTATACCAACTGTAAATATATGATGAGCTCAAACAATAAAACCTAATAAACCAATAGCTAATATAGCATAAATTATCCCTAAACATCCAAAAGTTTCTTTTTTACCACTTTCTTGAGAAATAATATGAGAAATTATTCCAAATCCTGGTAAAATTAAAATATAAACTTCTGGATGACCAAAAAATCAAAATAAATGTTGGTATAAAATAGGATCTCCACCTCCTGCAGGGTCAAAAAAAGAAGTATTTAAATTACGATCAGTTAAAAGTATAGTAATAGCTCCAGCTAAAACAGGTAAAGATAATAAAAGTAATAAAGCTGTAATACCTACAGCTCAAACAAATAAAGGTATTTGATCATAAGATATATTATTAACTCGTATATTAATAATTGTAGTAATAAAATTAATAGCTCCTAAAATTGATGAAATTCCTGCTAAATGAAGGGAAAAAATTGCTAAATCAACAGAAGAACCTCCATGGGCAATATTAGAAGAAAGAGGGGGGTAAACTGTTCATCCTGTTCCTGCTCCATTTTCAACAATACTACTTGAAATTAAAAGAACTAATGAAGGGGGTAAAAGTCAAAATCTTATATTGTTTATTCGTGGGAAAGCTATGTCAGGAGCTCCTAATATTAAAGGAATTAATCAATTACCAAATCCTCCAATTATAATAGGTATAACTATAAAAAAAATTATAATAAAGGCATGGGCTGTAACAATAGTATTATAAATTTGATCATCTCCAATTAAAAATCCTGGATTTCCCAATTCTGTTCGAATAATAAGACTTAAAGATGTTCCTACTATTCCTGCTCAAATTCCAAAAATAAAATATAAAGTTCCAATATCTTTATGATTAGTAGAAAAAAGTCATTTTCGCTAAATAAAATGGCTGAGAAAAGCGATAAATTGTAAATTTATTTATGAGAATAAATTCTCTTTTATTGGCCTTATAGTCATGATTTGATATAAAATTGCAAATTTTATGGGGTATAAATTAACAATACTAAGGCTTAAAGAGATTTCTTTATAAATAATTTTGAAGATTACTAGTTTTATTTAACTTAAAACCTTAAAAAAAAAATAAAGTTCTAAAAATTATTCCTAGTAGAGAAATAAAACTACAAAAATTAATTAAATTTAAATAATTATTTTTTAAGTAAATTTTAAATCATTTAAATTTAAAGGAAAAAAATATGAAAGAAGAATAAATAATACGAATATAAAAAATTAATATAATTAAGCTTATACAAATAAAAAAAAAAGAAATGATATATAATTTGTTGGAAATTAAAAAATTGATAATTAATCATTTAGGGAAAAATCCTAAAAAGGGGGGGAGACCTCCTAAGGAAAGAAAATTAATTATAATAGAAAATTTAATAGAAAAATTAATATTAAAATTAAATATTTGATTAATAAAAAAAATATTTAATATATAAAATAAAAAACATATAATACTAATTAAAAATGAGTAAAGAAAAAAGTAAATTATTCATAAGGTTTCACTAATTATTAAAGCAATTAGTATTCAACCTAAATTATTAATAGAAGAAAATGCTATTAATTTACGTAAAGATGTTTGGTTAAATCCTCCAATAGCTCCAATTAAAACATTAATAATAACAATAAATATTAAAAAATTAATATTAAAATAATATGATAATAAAATTATAGGGGTAATTTTTTGTCAAGTTATTAAAATAAAACAATTTAATCAAGAAAGACCTTCTATTACATTAGGGAATCAAAAATGAAATGGAGTTGATCCTATTTTTATTAATAAAGATGAATTAATTAAGATTGAAATGAAAATATTATTAATAAAATTTTTTATTAAAAATAAACTAATAATAATAGAAAATAAAAAATTAATAGAAGCAATAGCTTGGGTTAAAAAGTATTTTAAGGCTGCTTCTGAGTTTATTAAATTATTAGGATTTGAGATTAGGGGGATAAATCTTAATAAATTAATTTCTAAACCAATTCAACAACCCAATCAAGAATTTGAGGAGATTGAAATTAGAGTTCTAAAGAATAAGGTAAATAGAAAAAATATTTTATTAGAATTTAATAAAAATAAAATTTAAAATAAGAAATTTTTCTTAGAATGATTAATCATTTTTTTTTTAAAAAATATATTTTAGTGTAAGATGCACAATAATTTTTGAAATTATTAGGTATAGTTTAATTCTATAAAATATAATAAAGGTAAAAAATTACATAATTTACTCTATCAGAATAATCCTTTTATCAGGCACTTTATTTTTAAAAAAAAGGGATTTCCTTTATAGTTGAGGTATGAACCCAAAAGCTTTATTTAGCTTATTTTTAA